TTCATCCCACACGTACCCGTCATGGGCATCCTGCTTTTCTATGTTTTATAGACTTGTATGTAACTATTGAGAGTCGAGATATTCTACATAATGTGAATATTCCAACAAAAAGTTTGATTTTAGTTCAAAATGATCAATATGTAGAATCAGAACAAGTGATTGCCGAGATTCGTACCGGAACGTCCACTTTTCATTTTAAAGAGAGAGTTCAAAAACATATTTATTCTGAGTCAGAAGGAGAAATGCACTGGAGTACTGATGGCTATCATGCGACCGAATATCCATATAGTAATGTTCATTTATTACCAAAAACAAGTCATTTATGGATATTAGCAGGAGGTCTATGCAGATCCAATATAGTGTCTTTTTCACTCCACAAGGATCAAGATCAAATGAATGCTAATTCTTTTTCTCTCGAAGAAAGATATATCTTTGATCTCTCACTAACTAATGATCAAGTAAGACAGAAATTGTTGGATACTTTTGGTAAAAAATATAGGGAAATTTTTGACTATTCAAAACCTTATCGAATCATGTCCAAGGGTCATTGGAATCTTATAGAGCCTTCTACTTATATTCGTCAAGAGAATTCCTTGGCGAAAAAGCGAAGAAATAGATTCGTGATTCCCTTACAATATGATCAAGAACAAGAAAAGAAACTAATACCCTGTTTTGGTATTTCGATTAAAATACCTATAAATGGTATTTTACGTAGAAATAGTATTCTTGCTTATTTTGATGATCCGCGATACAGAAGAAGCAGTTCGGGAATTACTAAATATGGGATTGTCGAAGTAGATTCAATCGTAAAAAAAGAGGATTTGATTGAGTATCGAGGAGCAAAGGAATTTAGTCCGAAATACCAAATGCAAATGAAAGTAGATCGATTTTTTTTCATTCCCGAGGAAGTGCATATTTTACCCGGATCTTCGCCCATAATGGTCCGGAACAATAGTATCATTGGAGTAGACACACGACTTGCTTTAAATATAAATACAAGAAGTCGAGTAGGTGGATTAGTTCGAGTGGAGAGAAAAAAAAAAAGTATGGAACTGAAAATATTTTCTGGAGATATTCATTTTTCTGGAGAGGTGGATAAAATATCTAGGCACAGTGGCATTTTGATACCACCAGGAATGGAAAAAAAAAATTCTAAAGGATCAAAAAAATTGAAAAATTGGATCTATGTCCAACGGATTACACCTACCAAAAAAAAGTATTTTGTTTTGGTTCGGCCCGTAGTCACATATGAAATAGCTGATGGGATAAATTTAGCAACACTTTTCTCTCAGGATCTCTTGCAGGAAAAGGATAATGTCCAACTTCGAATTGTCAATTATATACTTTATGGAAATGGCAAGTCAATTCGAGGAATTTCTCACACAAGTATTCAATTAGTTCGGACTTGCTTAGTATTGACTTGGGACCAAGAAAAAAAGAGTTCTATAGAAGAAGAGGCTCATGCTTCTTTTGTTGAAATAAGGGCAAATGATCTGCTTCGTGATTTCATCCGAATTGAGTTAGTAAAGTCCACTATTTTGTATACCGAAAAAAGGTATGATACGGCAGGTTCAGGATTTATTTCCAATAATGAATTAGATCGTACCCATAGAAATCCTTTTGATTCCAAGGCGAAGATTCAATCATTTCCCCAACATAAGGGAACTCTTGGTACGTTGTTGAATCGAAATAAGGAATGCCAATCTTTCATAATTTTGTCATCATCCAATTGTTCTCGAATTGGCCCCTTCAATACTTTGAGATATAATAATGCGACAAAAGAATCGGATCCCATGACTCCAATTAGGGATTTGTTGGGTCCTTTAGGTACTATTGTGCCTAAAATAGTAAAATTTTGTTCATCTTACTATTTAAGAACTTATAATCAAGTCTTTTTAAAGAAATATTTTTTATTTGAAAATTTTCAACAGACTTTCCAAGTGCTTCAAGTACTTCCATTTCAATACTGTTTCCTAGATGAAAATAGTAGGATTTATAATCCCGATCCATGCAGTAACATCATTTGGAATTCATTCCATTCGAATTGGTGTTTTCTCCATCACGATTCTTGTGAAGAGGCATGGACAATAATTAGCCTTGGACAATTCCTTTGTGAAAATGTATGTCTATTGAAATATGGATCACGCATAAAAAAATCTGGTCAAATTTTCATTGTTCATGTTGACTCTTTAGTTATAAGATCAGCTAAGCCCTATTTGGTCACTCCAGGAGCAACTGTACATGGCCATTATGGGGAAACCTTTTCTGAAGGAAATACATTAATTACATTTATATATGAAAAATCGAGATCTGGTGACATAACGCAAGGTCTTCCAAAAGTGGAACAAATCTTAGAAGTTCGTTCGATTGATTCAATATCGATGAACCTCGAAAGAAGAGTTGAAGGTTGGGACGAACGTATCCGAAGGATTCTTGGGATCCCCTGGGGATTCTTGATTGGAGCTGAACTAACCATAGCCCAAAGTCGTATCTCTTTGGTTAATAAGATCCAAAAGGTTTATCGATCCCAGGGGGTACAGATCCATAATAGACATATAGAGATTATTGTACGTCAAGTAACATCAAGAGTTTTGGTTTCAGAAGATGGAATGTCTAATGTTTTTTTACCTGGGGAATTTATTGGATTGTTGCGAGCAGAGCGAGCAGGGCGCGTTTTGGACGAAGCGATCTTTTATCGGGCAATCTTATTGGGAATAACGAAGTCATCTCTGAATACTCAAAGTTTCATATCCGAAGCGAGTTTTCAAGAAACTGCTCGAGTTTTAGCAAAAGCTGCTCTACGAGGTCGTATTGATTGGTTGAAAGGCCTGAAAGAGAACGTTGTTTTGGGGGGGATTATACCAGTTGGTACCGGATTCAAAAAATTAGTACATCGTTCAAAGCAAGACAAAAACATTCATTTGAAAATCAAAAGGAAGAATCTATTCGAGTTGGAAATGAGAGATATTTTGTTACACCATAGAGAATTATTTTGTTTTTATTCCCCAAACACTTTCTATGAGACATCAGACCAATCATTTACGTAATGTAATTTTGTAATTTACTAATTCTTAACAAGAGGTTCATTCTTTTTACTTTAACTCTCTGGTCCAATTATGGATTTCGTAATCAATGAAATCAAAAATAAAGAATGAAATTCATGGTTTGGGTCGTAGATCAAAGATCAATCCTGGTAGAAGGTTCCGTTGGAACAATTATTTATTTCACAAGGTAATGAATCTCTTTTCTTTGAAAAAAAAAAGAAAAAGTGTGGGAAAATGGGAAGACGATATTGGAACATCAATTTGGAAGAAATGATGGAAGCAGGAGTTCATTTTGGTCATGGTACTAATAAATGGAATCCTAGAATGGCTCCTTACATCTCTGCAAAGCGTAAAGGTATTCATATTACAAATCTTACTATAACTGCTCGTTTTTTATCAGAAGCCTGCGATTTAGTTTTTGATGCAGCAAGTAGGGGAAAAAAATTCTTAATCGTTGGCACCAAAAAGAAAGCAGCGGATTTAGTAGCATCAGCAGCAATAAGGGCTCGATGCCATTATGTTAATAAAAAATGGCTTGGTGGTATGTTAACGAATTGGTCTACTACAGAAACAAGACTTCAGAAATTCAGGGACTTAAGAGCAGAACAAAAGATGGGGAAACTGAATCGTCTTCCCAAAGGAGATGCAGCAATGTTGAAGAGAAAGTTATCTACCTTGCAAACATATCTGGGTGGGATCAAATATATGACGGGATTGCCCGATATTGTAATTATCGTTGATCAGCAAGAAGAATATACGGTTCTTCAAGAATGTGTTATTTTGGGTATTCCGACGATTTGTTTAATCGATACAAATTGTGACCCAGATCTTGCAGATATTTCTATTCCGGCCAACGATGATGCTATAGCTTCGATTCGATTGATTCTTACCAAATTAGTATCTGCAATTTGTGAGGGCCGTTCTAGTTATATAAAAAATGGTTGAATATCTTATCATTACTCTTATTATTAAGAAGAAGAAAGAAGAAGATTAGTTTGTTTTTGGTGAACTCTCTTTAATTGTTACTATTTTGGTTTGCATCTTTTGGAGTTTGAATTATGTTTTGAATATTAAAGAATATTTAAAAGAGAAAATGATTGGTATTTTTTTATATGATTTCTCGGTATCCGAAATATATGATTCATAACTTAAATTCATGAATGAACATAGATGAATTGAGAAAGAGATGGTTGAATCAAAATAATTCCTTTTTTGAAGTTCGATTTCTGTTAGAGGACAATATGAATTTTATACCATGTTCCATTAAAACACTCAAAGGATTATACGATATATCAGGTGTAGAAGTAGGCCAACATTTCTATTGGCAAATAGGAGGTTTACAAATTCATGCCCAAGTACTTATCACTTCTTGGGTTGTAATTGCTATCTTATTAGGTTCAGTCATCATAGCTGTTCGAAATCCACAAACCATTCCGACCGACGGTCAGAATTTCTTCGAATATGTCCTTGAATTTATTCAAGACTTGAGCAAAACTCAGATTGGAGAGGAGTATAGTCCTTGGGTTCCTTTTATAGGAACGATGTTCCTATTTATTTTTGTTTCTAACTGGTCAGGTGCTCTTTTACCTTGGAAAATCATAAAGTTACCTCATGGGGAGTTAGCTGCGCCCACGAATGATATAAATACTACTGTTGCTTTAGCTTTACCCACGTCAGTGGCATATTTCTATGCGGGTCTTAGCAAAAAAGGATTGGGATATTTTGGGAAATACATTCAACCAACTCCAATACTTTTACCAATTAATATTCTAGAAGATTTCACAAAACCTTTATCTCTTAGTTTTCGACTTTTCGGGAATATATTGGCTGATGAATTAGTGGTTGTTGTTCTTGTTTCTTTAGTACCTTCAGTAGTTCCTATACCTGTCATGTTTCTTGGATTATTTACAAGCGGTATTCAAGCTCTTATTTTTGCAACTTTGGCTGCGGCTTATATAGGTGAATCCATGGAGGGTCATCATTGACTAACTTTCGAAATAGTTTCTTATCCCAATTCAAGGGGGGTTCAATATAATCCACTAGGTTAGAGAATAAAATGCAAATAGCTACATGTATGTATATATGAAGAAAGATAGATGAAATTTGGAAGAGAAAGAAGGGTTGGGGCTCCTACTACATATATGTATATGTAATGCCTATGAGTATAAATCCTTGTGTATGTTTCGAAGAATGGTTCCAGAATACGATTTAATAGAATAAAAAGTGCAGGTGATTTACGTTATGGAAGAATAAAAGTATATGTTATTTACTAGTTAGATAGTAATTACCCCTATCTCTTTTTTTTCTAGTCCACTGCATTTAGATGAATTTCCATATCAGTCCTTTTTCTATTTTTTCTGTGATTGTGAATTGAATGAAAAATGAAAGAGAAAGAATAGAATAGTTTCTAAACAAGGAAACGCAATGACTAAAACCGTATACATATTACATAAGGTAGAAAGAAAAAACGGTATATCGAAGTAGTTCTGACAATTCAGTAATATTCTGAATTCCATTTGGAGCTTTTATCTACTTCGACCCGATAGATTTTGGTGATAAAGATCAAAAAATAAAAAATAAGTGTAGTAAAAAGTAAAAAGTAGAAAAATAAGTAGATTAAGTACTAATTCATTGAAGTACTAATTCATTGGTTGGTTGTATCATTAACCATTTCTTTTTTTGGTGCGAGGAACTTACCATGAATCCACTTATTTCTGCTGCTTCCGTTATTGCTGCTGGATTGGCTGTAGGGCTTGCTTCTATCGGACCTGGGGTTGGTCAAGGTACTGCTGCGGGCCAAGCCGTAGAAGGTATTGCGAGACAACCAGAAGCAGAGGGTAAAATACGAGGTACTTTATTGCTTAGTCTGGCTTTTATGGAAGCTTTAACAATTTATGGACTGGTCGTGGCATTAGCTCTTTTATTTGCAAATCCTTTTGTTTAATGTTTAATTTCATCGTAGAATAAAAACATAACTATAACTAATAAATTTGAGAATTCTCAAATTCCATTAAGAATAATAAGCGGAGTGATACAAAAAGAACTCTGTTCTTTGTTAGTCCTATCTATAAGGGGAGAGCTTATGAAAAATATAACCGATTCTTTTGTTTCCGTGGAGCACTGGCCATCCGCTGGGAGTTTCGAGTTTAATACCGATATTTTAGCAACAAATCCAATAAATCTAAGCGTAGTGCTGGGTGTATTGATCTTTTTTGGAAAGGGAGTGTGTGCGAGTTGTGTATTTCAAGAATAGGTTGGATTTCACCGGCTGCACTTTCTTTATTCTTTTTTATAGCAGAAATAGGAACAAAGGGTGCACAATCTCAACGAATTACTTCGGAATTGGATTTCATTCAGAGATCATATGTAAGAACCATAGCATTTCGTGACTAATTGATAAATGAACTTTGATTCTCTTCTCTATCAACCAACAATGTTGAGGTCTTTTACATGGTTAAAGATAAATTGTTTGAAGTCCAGGCACAGCATAGTATGGTACTCTTTCTACCGCTACGTTAGTAACAAAAAGGTTTAAAGATGATAAAAAAGGAATAATTGGGAATTTATCCGATGTAGAACACTCATATGGATAAAATTATTTGAACCATTATGGGTATCTCCCTCCCTTTTTTTTATCCACTGCCGAATCGACGACCTATGTATTCTATTTGTATAAAAAAGAGAATTTTTTGGATAAAAAAATTGAAATCTCATTCTAATAATAATGATAATGAAGTAATGAAGTTCAAAATTCTATTAAATTAGATATTATCTATATAGAATTTTGATCTAATTTATCATAGCATATAAAGAAGAAAGAATAGAATTCTTTTTTCTTTAAAATCTTTTTTTTTTCTTTTTGGAAATAAGTTGTAAATAAAGAACAAATAAAGAAACAACTTTGCTGACAATTTTTTATTTTTTGTCTGGTCTGAAGAGTCCTCCTAAGATTCTGATGTTAGATCAGTTTCGATATACGAACAGAAAAGAGAGGATAGGCTCATTCCGTTCAAAGATATGGGGAATGCCAATCAATCAAAGAAAAGATAAAAGAAACAATTGAGCGTGAGAGCCAAATGAATCGAAAGATTCATGTTTGGTTCGGGAAGAGATATGATAGTTGTGAAATGAATGGAAAGATAATCTACTTTCATTAAATGATTTATTAGATAAGCGAAAACAGAGGATCTTGAGTACTATTCGAAATTCAGAAGAATTACGTAAAAGAGCCATTGAACAGCTCGAAAGAGCTCGGGTTAGATTACGGAAAGTGGAAATCGAAGCAGATGAGTATCGAACGAATGGATACTCCGAGATAGAACGAGAAAAAGTAAATTTGATTAATGCTACTTCCAATAGTTTGGAACGATTAGAAAATTACAAAAATGAAACTCTTTTTTTTGAAAAACAAAGAACAATTAATCAGGTCCGACAACAAGTTTTGCAACAAGCCTTA